TCCTTGAACATATTTGTGCAGGTATCGTATCTATACAAACTATACAAATTAAATTGGATTGCAATTGGAAGAATATATGAAAATTTATATTCGGATCCATTTGTGAAAGAACAGAGTGAGGAAGTAAAATGGGCTTTTATTGGGGATAGAGGGACTTGAACCCTCACGATTTTAAAATTCGACGGATTTTCCTCTTACTCTAAATTTCATTGTTGTTGGTATTTACATGTAAAATGGGACTCTCTCTTTATTCTCGTCCGATTAATCTTAAAAAGATCTATCAAACTCTGGAATGAATAATTTGATCACTGAATATTGGAATTCAATTCTTTTTTCAACTTCAATGAGAATATAACTCTTCATTTTTTCATAGTCTATCATTCTAATCAATATAGAATATAAATAGGGGGTTTCTATAGAACCTTATTCTATACTCATACTAATATACTACTAATATACTACTAATAGATAAGATAATAGATAATAGTTAGATGTGATATAAATAAGAAAGAAATGCGATGAATCATTTGCTATGTCAGTATCTAGACGTACGTATTAGGTATATAAGATTATCCTTTCTGTCATTTCGATCTTTTATAAGGATTTACTAATCTAACGTAGTCAATTTCATTCGTTAGAACAGCTTCCATTGAGTCTCTGCACCTATCTCTTTTTATTCTCATTTTCCATTTTTTTTTTTTTAAGATTTGGCTCAGGATTGCCCATTTTTAGTTCCAGGGTTTCTCTGAATTTGGAAGTTAACACTTAGCAGGTTTCCATACCAAGGCTCAATCCAATCAAGTCCGTAGCGTCTACCAATTTCGCCATATCCCCCTTGCTTTGAAAAAAGAATCCATTTGTAATTCTATCCACCTCTTTCATTGATCTTGTCACTAAGGAATTCATTAGGTAATGATTCCTATTTGTTTCAATCCGAATGATTCTATCATTGATGTATCCGCAATTCAATATGGATAGATATATGTGGGATATATCTATCCCTTTCCTCATTATCTATTTTTACAGTACTATTAAAAATAGTGTAACGGTCAATATTCATTCTTTTTTTTGTCCTCTTGTGTATAATGATAGAATCCAAATTTTTCATCAGTTTTATTCATTGATTTCCATTATTCGAATTATTCGAAGAGAAAGAAATATAATATGATTCTCTTTTCACTCTGTATCTATTAGATATAGATAGTTTCGTTGCTTGAAATTGATATTTCAAGTTTTCAAGTATAGTTTTTTAGTTCCACGATTAGAATGAGATTATTCTAATGATAATAAATTAATTATTCATAATATGATTTTAATTTTTCTAAAATGATCATAATCAGAATATTATTGAATTTCAATATATATTTTTTTTCTTGTATTATATTATTAATATTAATATGATAAATAATAAATGAAAAAAAAAAAAGAGAATCTCATTCTAAATAATATTGATTCTCCTATATAAATAGATTAATATAATAATTTAAATCTCATATTTTCTTTAATGAATGTAAATTCTTTTTGGATTTTCTATCTAATATTTTTTTTTTCATATTTCATATATATGTAATTTAATTTCTATTTCAATATCTAATTTATCTAGATCTAAATAGAATCTAAAATATATAACTAATAACTAAGAAATAGAATAAATTTCAATAATCAAGAAATGAAAGAAAAAAAGAAAAGAATCACTAGGTAATAACTAAGATCCCAAGTTTACTGTATTCCTATACAGTATTGCTTTTATATCCGCCTGCTTAGCTCAGAGGTTAGAGCATCGCATTTGTAATGCGATGGTCATCGGTTCGATTCCGATAGCCGGCTCTTTTTCTTTCGATGATTGAAAATCTCTACTCTCGCTTTCTCTAAATGTAGGGTCACCAATCTATTGTAACTTGCAGCTATAGCTATGAATAAAAAAGTTGACTAGAACAATTAGATCTCTACAGAAGAAATTGGAAAATGTAGTTTTTACTTGAATTTCCTATATATACAAAAATCCGAATTTTGATAAAATTGATTTTGATTTTATTGAGTTTTGTTTTGCTGATCCTTTAGTTCAGTCTGAATTTATATTTTTTTTTTGTCAAATGAAAGTGAATCAAAAAGGAGCCTTTATATGTCTCGTTACCGAGGACCTCGTTTCAAAAAAATACGCCGGCTGGGGGCTTTACCGGGACTAACTAGTAAAAGACCCAGATCCAGAAGTGATCTTCAAACCCAATTACGCTCTGGAAAAAGATCGCAATATCGTATTCGTTTAGAAGAGAAACAGAAATTGCGTTTTCATTATGGTCTGACAGAGCGACAATTACTAAAATATGTGCATATTGCTGGAAAAGCCAAAGGGTCAACAGGCCGGGTTTTACTACAACTACTTGAGATGCGTTTGGATAACATAATTTTTCGATTAGGTATGGCTTCGACCATTCCTGGAGCCAGACAATTAGTTAACCATAGACACATTTTAGTTAATGGTCGTATAGTGGATATACCAAGTTATCGTTGCAAACCCCGAGATATTATTACTTCGAAGGATAAAGAAAGATCAAAAGCTCTGATTCAAAATTATCTTGTTTCATCCCTCCACGGGGAATTACCAAACCATTTGACTATTGACTCCTTACAATATAAAGGATTTGTAAATCAAATAATAGATAGTAAATTGATTGGTTTGAAAATAAATGAATTGTTGGTCGTAGAATATTATTCCCGTCAGACTTGATTCTAACAAAAATAAAAAAGCAAGGTTCATACAATTTTGACTCCTTTCGCTGAAGTAAATGGAGTACCTTGTGCCCTGTCTAATTTACGTATCACAAATGGATCGGCAATAGGATTCTTTTTCTTTTTCGATGTCAATACGATATTTCTATTTGTATTTTACGTATCACAGGGATGTAATTAGGGATAGAGAATCTCTATGAAATTAAGGGTCTTATTGTTATAATAATGATATCAATTCTTATTTGATTTGATACATTATAGTTGGTAACGTTGATGAATGAAAAGAAACGGAGAGAGAGGGATTCGAACCCTCGGTAAACTAAAGTCTACATAGCAGTTCCAATGCTACGCCTTGAACCACTCGGCCATCTCTCCTACATAATCTTATTTATTACCAAAACCCGAATGAATAGCGAGTCATTCATCTTAATTGCAGTACAGGTATGACCGTTCGATGGTTCCATAAGAAGAAAATTTTTCCAATTTCATATTTATTTACAACAACTTATTTCATCAGCTACCCCGTGAATCTATTCAAAATTCATGAATCGTCCGATTAATTTTTCTCTTTCAATTGTATGGCGCGGCACATACACGTTATGCAAAAAAAAGGATGGTTACTTTATTTTTTATTTGAATTTTATTTTATCATGTATCATGTAATGACTATTACATTCTTTTTCCTTTTTGGATCATAACCAAATCAAAACTTCTCGAGTTATCAAAATCCATAAGAAACTTGGTTATTCAACTTAGATGAAATAGTAAGAGTTTTGGTCATTGGTATACTACAAAATTGTAATGAAATCTAATCTGATTCAACTATTTCATTTCATCTTTGTCCAAAAGGGGGTACAATTTGGGATCCAAATTTTTTCCAATGAGTCTGTTTTTATGTTATTTTGTACTGTACAATTCCTTTTTTGTGGGATCGTTTTCCCCGAAGGAGGATGAGAAGAATTATAGAATGAATTACTAATTATGCCTAGATCTCGAATAAATGGAAATTTTATTGATAAGACCTCTTCAATTGTAGCCAATATTTTATTACGAATAATTCCGACAACTTCAGGAGAAAAAAGGGCATTTACCTATTACAGAGATGGTGCGATTTGATTTTTTTATTGTTTTTGTTTTTTACCTCTCATTTTTACGAGAAAAATAACGTAAATAAAAAAAAAAATGAGTGAAAGAAACCTACGCTTGGTGAAGGTGAAGTTTAGAGATAGAGCAATTCCTTCTATCGTGTATCCTCGATTTATGCAGCCTTAGATGCTTCAATTATTTATTTTAGTATTGAGCAAAAGGTTACATCTATAGGTTCTGTATTGGAGGTCAATCCTACTTCATTAGTACCAATAGATGGCATCGGGGAAAAAGCACTACACCTAGGAATCAACAACACGAAAACTTTGTTATAAATAACCCTTTTCCTTATTGGTATCGGGACTAAAAATAATGGTTGGGAAAACAAAGATCCATCTCATTCGTACTTTTGGTACCCGTATAACCATCAAAGACCGTTGAAGTGACTAATTCCTGGAAATTGTAAGCGTTGAGTACAAAGAAATTTTTGGAGTGACCATTTCTATCTAGTACTAATACAATAAGTGTTAAGAAAAAATATCTTATGAGAAGGCTGGCTAGAAATTTCTTGTAAAAATACCAGCTCCTGTCAGTTCATAATTCTAATAGTGAATTTTTGATTATTCCCTTTAGTACTATGCACAGAAGGGAGGAGCCGTATGAGATTAAAATCTCACGTACGGTTCTGGAACGGAGATTCTTTTACTAGAACGAACGACCGTAACGGATGTCGGCTCAATCCGAAGGAAATTATGCAGAAGCTTTACAGAATTATTATGAAGCTACGCGACCAGAAATTGATCCCTATGATCGAAGTTATATACTCTATAATATAGGTCTTATACATACAAGCAACGGAGAACATACAAAAGCTTTGGAATATTATTTCCGGGCACTAGAACGAAATCCCTTTTTACCACAAGCTTTTAATAATATGGCCGTGATCTGTCATTACGTGCGACTATCTTCACTATAGAAAGCAAGGAAAAAAGATAAAATCGTCTAGTAAATACTAGAAAAATAGGCTTTCTACATATGCATCGTCCAAAATAACGATTTTTATCAGCTGTAGCAAGGAAAGATACTTCGCGAGAACCAAAAAAATCGGAAGAAAAAGGTATGGCCTATATACTATACTCTATGGATAAAGAGTCGAATTGATAGAGAAAGCACCGTAAAGATCC